CGAATAATAAAAGGGTGGATTATCGTATATATATATTTCATGTAGAAACATGTAGAAAGATGAATTAGAAACATGTAGAAAGATGAATAGGTCCATTTATTTATATATTTATTATATATTTATTGTATTTTATTAATTAATATATATTTCTTAAATTAATATATATTTCTTAAAACATATACTTATAGACTCCCTATTAAGTATATATATACTCACTTAGGTATACTTAGTATAATATAACAATTATATATGAATTATAAGATATCTTTATAACAATATAAGGATAAGGTTCAAATATAAAACAATAAATATAACAATAAATAACAGGTACAAATATTAAATCGAGGTACCCATTCTATGATAACTCTCAACAGTCTCCCCTCCATTTTTGTGCCTTTAGTGGGCTTAGTATTTCCGGCAATTGCAATGGCTTCTTTATCTCTTTATGTTCAAAAAAACAAGATTTTTTAGATACAACAAGGACAAATCTTATATATATTTTTTTTTTCAAGACTTACTTGGATCATAACACGGATATCTAGTTAGTAAAATATGGTATAATATGCGGCTTCCTTCGGGCATAAGCTCTTATGTATGTGTAAACATGATAAATGAATTATAACTATTTTCAAATAGATCGGGATCGGGGAGAATTGCTGAAATGTAAAGTCAATATATATGTATTAGGAAATCATATGAAAGGGATGTTATTCTTTTAGTTTGGATCTAAGAAATTCGATGAATTATCCCTAAAGGTTCACATCATAATAGTGCTGGTTGATGAGAGTTACTTCGGAAACAAAAAAAAGTAAAAAAAAAATTATTTTTGTTATTCTCCCAATTCCAATAAAATGCAACTAGGTCTAGTTAGAGTATGAGTTGGCGATCAGAACGTATATGGGTAGAACTTATAGCGGGGTCTCGAAAAACAAGTAATTTCTGTTGGGCCTTTATTCTTTTTTTAGGTTCATTAGGGTTTTTATTGGTTGGAACGTCCAGTTATTTTGGTAGGAATTTTATATCTTTATTTCCTTCTCAGCAAATAATTTTTTTTCCACAAGGTATCGTGATGTCTTTCTATGGGATCGCAGGTCTTTTTATTAGCTCCTATTTGTGGTGCACAATTTCGTGGAATGTAGGTAGTGGTTATGATCGATTCGATATAAAAGAGGGCATAGTGTGTATTTTTCGTTGGGGATTTCCTGGAAAAAATCGTCGCATATTCCTCCGATTCCTTATGAAAGACATTCAGTCCATCAGAATAGAAATTAAAGAGGGTATTTATGCTCGTCGTGTCCTTTATATGGAAATAAAAGGACAAGGAGCCATTCCCTTGACTCGTACTGATGAGAATTTTACTCCACGAGAGATTGAGCAAAAAGCTGCTGAATTGGCCTATTTCTTGCGTGTACCAATTGAAGTATTTTGAAAAAAGGAACTGAAGAATGAATACTTTGCAAGAGATAAAAAACTCAAGAATCATCTTTTTTTCTATAGCATAACTTAACTGAAGTTTCTTCAGAACGCTTACTCGAGCCAAAGCAAACGTATATGAAACTATTCTAAAACTAAATTGTTTATGTCCACAATTTTTTTTATGCGTATGTAAATCCACTTAACTCAATTCAGTAACAAATCTAAATGATAGATTCATCATATATCAAAACAAAACATTTCATCATAAAGTAAAGAATTTTTTTTCTAAATAGTTGATATTTTGATAGAACGGGAGTTCTTTCGTCTCGAAATCCGACTACTATTAATTTAATTTGAAGAGGGCTCTTTCTTATTCTATATTCTTTCTAAATTCAAGGACTAACCGCTGTACTGAATCACAAAAAAATCCGGAAATACATCGATGACTTGTAATAGAACTTATGCTTGATAGAAATATTAGTATCATATAGAGTCGACGAATGAGGTGCGTTCATTAAAAATTTTAAAATTCACAGACGAAAAAATGGCAAAAAAGAAAGTATTAATTTCCCTTCTATATCTTGCATCTATAGTATTTTTGCCTTGGTGGATCTCTCTCTCATTTAATAAAAGTCTGGAATCTTGGTTTACTAATTGGTGGAATACTAGGCAATCCGAAATTTTTTTGAATGATATTCAAGAAAAGAGTATTCTAAAAGAATTCATAGACTTAGAGGAACTCTTACGTTTGGACGAAATGATAAAGGAATACCCGGAAACACATTTACAAAAGCCTCGCATCGAAATCTACAAAGAAACGATCCAATTGATCAAGATGCACAACGAGGATCGCATCCATACAATTTTACACTTCTCGACAAATATAATCTGTTTCGCTATTCTAAGTGGTTATTCTATTCTAGGTAATGAAGAACTTGTTATTCTTAACTCTTGGTTTCAAGAATTCCTATACAACTTAAGCGACACAATAAAAGCTTTTTCTATTCTTTTATTAACTGATTTATGTATAGGATTCCATTCGCCCCACGGTTGGGAATTAATGATTGGCTCTGTCTACAAAGATTTTGGATTTGCTCATAATGATCAAATTATATCCGGTCTTGTTTCTACTTTTCCAGTCATTTTAGATACAATTTTTAAATATTGGATCTTTCGTTATTTAAATCGTGTATCTCCTTCACTTGTAGTGATTTATCATTCAATGAATGACTGAAAAGTGATCGAACGATCTAATTATAATATTTGTTACTTTGTACATAAGCAAAACATTCAAAATTGTACTTACTACCCATCCAAGGGATTCCTCCAATATTCCAGTAAAATTATTTATATTTAATATTTAAGTAAATAGCAAAATTATAGATAGGGAACTATACTAGCGACCTACCTAATTTTATTGTAGAAATTTTCGGGATCAATGATTGGACCATGCAAACTAAAAATACCTTTTCTTGGATAAAGAAAGAGATTACTCGATCCATTTCCGTATCGCTCATGATATATATACTAATACTAACCCAGGCACCCCTTTCAAATGCATATCCCATTTTTGCACAGCAGGGTTATGAAAATCCACGAGAAGCGACTGGCCGTATTGTATGTGCCAATTGCCATTTAGCTAATAAACCCGTGGATATCGAGGTTCCACAAGCGGTACTTCCTGATACTGTATTTGAAGCAGTTGTTCGAATTCCTTATGATCTGCAACTGAAACAAGTTCTTGCTAATGGTAAAAAAGGAGCTTTGAATGTCGGGGCTGTTCTTATTTTACCCGAGGGGTTTGAATTAGCCCCTCCCGATCGTATTTCGCCCGAGATTAAAGAAAAGATAGGAAATCTGTCTTTTCAGAGCTATCGTCCCACTAAAAAAAATATTCTTGTGATAGGTCCGGTTCCTGGTCAGAAATATAGTGAAATAACCTTTCCTATTCTTTCCCCGGACCCCGCTACTAAGAAAGATGTGCACTTCTTAAAATATCCCATATATGTAGGCGGGAACAGGGGAAGGGGTCAGATTTATCCCGACGGGAGCAAGAGTAACAATAATGTTTATAATGCTACAGCAGCAGGTATAGTAAGCAAAATAATACGAAAAGAAAAAGGGGGGTACGAAATAACCATAGCGGATGCATCGGATGGACGTCAAGTGGTTGATATTATCCCTCCAGGACCGGAACTTCTTGTTTCAGAGGGCGAATCCATCAAACTTGATCAACCATTAACGAGTAATCCTAATGTGGGTGGATTTGGTCAGGGAGATGCGGAAATAGTACTTCAAGATCCATTACGTGTCCAAGGTCTTTTGCTCTTCTTGGCATCTGTTATTTTGGCACAAATCTTTTTGGTTCTTAAAAAGAAACAGTTTGAGAAGGTTCAATTGTCCGAAATGAATTTCTAGATCTGCGGATTTATCAACATCAAGCTCTAAAAAGAAACAAATTTTTGTTGGGAATTATGTATGATCAAAAAAATTTGCTTATTTCTATTCTTTATTCTACCGGATTTCGGGAATTACTTAATACCGCATTCCTGGTCATAGTATATTGTGAAGGCGACTGTTTTACTTAACTCTTCTTTATTTATTTGTTTTTTCAATCCAAATTGAAACGGTATGATATAGAATGAATCAATAGTTTTCTATTTGACTAGAATCAAAACAAAAGATAAATAAGCGGAGAATAGAAACCAAAGTATAAATGAGAGGAACAAAGGATTTTAGGGGAGATTGTTCGTCTCCTAGTCCTTGACACAAGAAACGGAATTTTACCCAACCCTTTCTTGTGTCGAATTAAAATTAATAAAGATTCTCGATCCCGTTCGTAAAAAATGGATATTTGTAGTTTTCATTTTTTTTTTTTTTTTATATAGGTTTATTTTATCATAACCCTTTTTTAGATTTCTTACGTAACATAGTGGTAGTGGACAAATAAATATAGGTCAATTTATTGAGCAATATAGAACTTCTTCAATTTCAACGAACTTATAAAAAAAAAATTCACTTTTATTAGATTAAATATTTATTAGATTAAATGGAGTAAGGTTCTATTCTATTAGTATAGAAAGGGTTTGCATGATATCTGATTGATAGAAATATATTCTATTTATATAGAATTGTGAGTCATCCAAAAAGGGTAAATCCAGTGATTCCTTCTTTGTTTTAATTTAAGTATTGACAGATACTATTGAGTAACAGATGTTCTGAATCAATTAACGAAGTTCATTTTTTAAAAACATCATCAGAAAAGGTGGAGGTTTTTGAAACATCTCTAAAAAAAAATATTATGATTATTAAGAACTCAACGGGACTTACCCCCTCTTTCCTTGTCTGATTCGAGGGGGATCCCGTTGAGTTCTTATGCTTTCATGTCTACAACTCAGTTCATCCGATTATTACAGGGATGAACCTAATCCGGAATATGAACCATAAAAGAAAATACCGAGTAAACCGATCACAAGAATACCGGCTACAGTACCTATTATCCAAAGAGGAATCCTTCCAGTAGTATCGGCCATTTGTCCTACTTTCCTCCACATTTTATCAAGTGGTCATGCTAGAGACATAAA